TTCTTTATTCTTTTTCAAAAGCAAAGAAAAAAAGGTAGTGCCTAAGTTTAAAACTAAAGTAAAAGTTGAAGGACTAATCAGTTATATTATTTCTCCCATTCTATGGCACCGAGAATGGCAATATTAGCACGGATCGTACGAGAATGTAACTCACTATTTAAAGAACTTTTTATAGTTCCCAGTGCTCTTTGTAAGACTTGTTGCAAAATTCGTTGTCGGACTTGGTTTATTGCTCTTTCTTGTTCAAAACAAAGGCTTTCGTTCTTATTTTTTTCAAATTGTTTCAACTTCTCATAACCAATTTTAATGAGATTTTGTTTTTCTCGTTCCAGATCAGAATATTCATTCTGCCGATACTCATTCGCTTCCTGTTCTACTTTCCGGAAACGAATTTGAGCTTTTTCGAGCTGCTCAATGGCTGCTTTACGTAATTCTTCTGAATTACGAAGAGTGTTCAAAATCCTCTGTTTTCGATTATCTAATAAATCATTTAATGAAAGTAGATTATCTTAGCATGAAATTCAAAACTTTCATGATCTCTTCCCAAACCAAACATGAATCTTTCAATTCATTTGGCTCTCACGCTCAATTATAATTATTTATGAATATTCACATATTCTTTCTTGAATCTAATGAGCCTATCCTCTCTTTTCTGGCTATATTCGACCATATTGAAACTTATAAAAGACCTGAATATATAAAAGGACTCTTCTGACCAGATAAAAATCTATAAATTATTGTCAGCAAAGTTGTTTCTTTATTCGTACTTGTTTTTTCTTTATTTTTTTGAATTCAATTCAAAAAGATTTCATTAAATAAATAAAAAATAAAAAAGCAAATTGAAAATTCAAATTTATCTTTTTTTTTTTAATCCAAAAAATTTCTTTTTTTTTTATACAGTAGGTCGTCAATTCGGCATTGGATAAAAAAGAAGGTAAGGTATGGACCTCTTTTTTTTTTCCAGTAAATGGTTCAAATATTTTTATCGATATGAGTGTTCTATATCAAAAAAATTCTCAAGTATGCATTTTTCAACCATTTGGATACTAACGTAGTCGTGGCTAACGTAGTAGTAGAAAGAGTACCATTTTGCCTGTACTTCAAGCAGTTTAGCTTTAACCATGTTAAAGATCTCAATTTATTTTGATTGGTTTTGATAGAGAATCAAAGTTATTTCACCAAAAAATAACGAAATGCTATAGTTCTTACATATGATTTCTGATTTTATTCAAAAGTAATTCGTCGAGATCGTACACCCCTTTCCTTTAAAAAAAAGAAAAAAATAAAAGGAAGTGAAGCCGGATAAATCCAACATTTTTTCGAAATAAACAACTCGCACACACTCCCTTTCCAAAAAAAACCAATATACCAATCACTACAATTAGATTTATTAGATTTGTTGCTAAAATATCGGTATTAAACCCGAAACTCCTGGCGAATGGCCAGTGACCCAAGAAAATCAAAGAATCGGTTACATTTTTCATATGTTCTCCTCTTATAGATAGGACTAACAAACAAGAAGGTTCTTTTTCTATCACTTCACTCATCCTTTTTTGATCGATTTCTCTTTTTTTAGGGAATATCTTAATCTCTTTAAAGATTAATTCATTTGAATAATGAATTATCTCTCATCCTTTGAGATCTTTCCTAAATAAAGAAAAAGGAAAAAAGTTTTTTTTATACTAAGCTTTATACTAAGCTAAGAACAGGCGAGTCGATCTGGAAATCTCTCATCCTTAAATCAGTCCTTTATGGGATAAAGGTTCAAAAAATACAAATAATTTTCTAGAAATTACTTTATATATATATATAAAGTAAATTCAAAAAATTATTGATATAATTCGAAGAAAAAAAAAGCACAGTTTAAAGTTTTCAAAATACCAAAAAATAGATAATCTAAGTGACTTTTTTTTGCTATTACTAGGATTAAACAAAAGGATTTGCAAATAAAAGCGCTAATGCCACAACTAGTCCATAAATTGTTAAAGCTTCCATAAAAGCTAGACTAAGCAATAAAGTGCCTCGTATTTTACCCTCTGCTTCTGGTTGTCTTGCAATACCTTCTAAAGCTTGACCTGCAGCAGTGCCTTGACCAATCCCAGGTCCAATAGAAGCAAGTCCCACAGCCAATCCAGCAGCAATAACGGAAGCAGCAGAAATCAGTGGATTCATAGTAAGTTCCTCGCACTAAAAAAAGGAAAAGGTTAATGATACAAAAAACCAAAGAATTATTACCTATTTTAAAATAGGTAAATCTATTAGTCGAAATAACTCAAAACTACGATACGAATTGAAATAATTAATATTTATGAATTGTCAGAACTTTTTCGATATTTCCTTTTTCTTTTCTATTTATGATGGAATTTTTTGAATAAAGTCTTAATTTTTCTATACCTTTCCAACCACTCTTTCATTTCAAATTTTTCACTCTTTCTTCGAGATCGTTTAGCTCATCTGTTTTTTTTTTAATACAAAAAAATCACAGACGAAACAGACCATTTATTTTCTAATCTATTTTTTTAGAAATAATTTATTATATTATATATATAAATAATAATAAATAGTGTTATTTAGCTAGTGAACATCTCATATTGCATAAAAAAACTGTTCTTACATAAACAGTCCATATTGAATATGAACTCATTCGAATTCCATAAAAATTCTTCAAAACAAATAAAAAAATGACTGGACTTTTTAAAATTCAATAAAATACTTTTAGCGTAACCTTTTTATTACAAATTAGACTTCAAAAATATCGTCCATCTCCTCTCTCCTATGTTTAAATCGTGCTTTATCTTCCTATATTTTTCTATATACTATATTATTTTCTATATACTATATTATAGTATATTCTATAATTAAATTCTCAAACCAAGCAAACAGATTTTCTTGAATCAAAAAGGAATTAGGATAAGCTAAGCTAAAAAAAAGACTATTTCGACGAATTAATGATGACCCTCCATGGATTCTCCTATATAAGCTGCTGCTAAAGTTGCAAAAATAAGAGCTTGAATACCACTTGTAAATAATCCAAGCAACATGACAGGTATAGGAATTATTAAAGGGACTAAAGAAACAAGAACAACAACTACCAATTCATCAGCTAATATATTTCCAAAAAGTCGAAAACTCAAAGATAAAGGTTTTGTAAAATCTTCTAGAATATTAATTGGTAAAAGGATTGGAGTTGGATTAATATATTTCTCGAAATAACTCAATCCTCTTTTGCTAAGACCCGCATAAAAATATGCTACTGACGTAAGTAAAGCTAAAGCAACCGTAGTATTTATATCATTCGTGGGGGCGGCTAACTCTCCATGAGGTAACTCGATAATTTTCCAAGGGAAAAGAGCACCTGACCAATTAGAAACAAAAATAAATAGGAACATTGTTCCTATAAAGGGAACCCAAGGACCATATTCGTCTCCAATTTGAGTTTTGCTTAAATCTCGAATAAATTCGAGAATATATTCAAAAAAATTCTGACCATCTGTTGGAATGGTTTGTGGATTCCGAACAGCTATGATGACTGACACTAACAAAATTCCAATTACGATCCAAGAAGTGATAAGTACTTGGGCATGGATTTGTAAACCTCCTATTTGCCAATAGAGATGTTGGCCTACTTCTACAGCAGATATCTCAAATAACACATTATATGCTCTAATGGAAGATGATATAACATTCATAAATTTCCTCTGATCGAATTTTGACTGAAAAAAAAAGTTCATTTTTTTTCAATTCACCAACTTGAATATCCTATATTTAGGATACCAAAAAATTTTGATGTATCCTATACAAAAACAAAAAGTTCTTGTATAGGATAGAAAAAAATTGAATGATATCCCATTCTCCTATCAATTGAGAAAAAAAATTCCGATCATCAAGGATTTTTTTCAATTGCTATATGATCGATAATAGCATAATCTTGAGCTTCGGTTGTGGACATAAAAGTATCTCTTTCCAGATCATTCTGTATAACATTTATAGGTTGACCAGTATTTTGTCCATAAATTTCCGCAATTGTGTTACGAAGTTCAAACATTTCTTCTGCTTCCGCTTGCATTTCTCTTGGATTTCCACTATTTTTTGTTTTTTTTTTATGAGAAAAAAAAGAAAAAATAGTGAAAAAAAGAGTAAAAAAATATTTTTTTTTTCATAAAATCATATTTAATGAAATCAGAGAACTTTCTTTTGATAATCATGTTCAACAGAGTAAACATCTTTATTGTATCAAAATTCTCATTCTCTATAAGAATCTCTAAAATCCATGGAAAAGAACAAAGAAAAAGGATAATTTTAATGTGGATATCTATTAGAATTGCCATAAGAATCTCTTGAATTTGCAAAATAATTCAAAGAATTATTTTTTGAATTATTGGTAGATTCTTTATGAATTTATTAGTTATTTTCTATTTTATCTCCTATTTCCTTTTCTTTTATTTTTTTTTTTTAAGCGAGGTGCCTTTAATAATTGTTCCGATGGAACCTTCTACCGGTAATTCACCATGGATACATGACAAAAAAACAATTTTTTGAAATACTTATTTGATTGACTCTGATTCGAATTTTATACTCATTTCATACTCATTATTTTACTTTTTCATATTCATATATTTTTTAATAAAGAATATATTCTTGAATAAAGAAAGGTGAAAATCCATGATTTCTTGTCTTCATTCCTTTTTCTTTTATTTGATACATGGAATAGTTTTATTTAAGAATATTATAATATATTATATAAATTATAATATAGGAGAGATGGCCGAGTGGTTGAAGGCGTAGCATTGGAACTGCTATGTAGGCTTTTGTTTACCGAGGGTTCGAATCCCTCTCTTTCCTTTTTTTTAATTCTTCAATGTTCTTCATTATTAAATCTTCTTTAATTATTTAATTTAATGTTATTTATTAAAATAATATGCAAAATATTATTAGAGATAGTACCATTCCAGCAAAAAAAACTTTTTCCTTTTCTTCCTGTATCAAAAAAAAATCGTTCAACAAAGTGATCAAAAATTTATAAAGAAAGGTTTTTTTGAATGAGAAATATTAACCTTGCCTTTTTTTATGTTTCAAATTGGGACAAATCACTGTAAGTTGTCTACGCCTACGAACTAATCGACATCTTTGACAAATTTTACGAACAGATGCTCCAATTTTCATATTTCTTATTTTTTTTTTTGAATTCATTGGGAAAAAATAAAACTCATCTAATCTATATCTATTTTTTATATTTTTTTTATTGAGATGAAAAACTCTTTATTAGGTCCCAGAAAGAGAATTAAGAACCTAATCTGTCTCATCTTGGTTAAACTTTGTGTCTTTGCTATTCCTTTGATCTGTTGATTGAGGGGAATCGTTGCTTATTGGATTTGTGCTTTCTTTTTTTAAGTTTAAGAATGATTCAGGAGAGGCGCTATTCTCCATCGTTTGATGATCATTATGAGTTTGTTCTATCCTAGTCTGCTTTGATAGAGGAGGAAATCGATAAAAAATTCTTCCTTTTTTTGAATCGAATTCGCTTATTTGTATCTTGACTCTATCCCCTAGTAACACACGTATACGATTACGGCGCATATTGCCAGATAGATAACCCAGAACAGTTTGACTATTATGGTGCAAACGTACGTGGAACATGATATCTTTGATCGGTTCCACCACAGTTCCCTCATAAACAAATTGCTCTTTTTCATTGTTATCTTTTCTAGCACTGCCATTTTTTTTCTTTTTTTTCATCTTCTTTGTACTTCTCCTCTCTATGGATATTGTGGATTTATATGGCACTGCCATTTTTTTTCTTTTTTTTCATCTTTTTTCTACCTCCCTTTTTTATGGATATTATGGATTTCTTATATTATTATTATGGATTTCTTATATTATGGATTTCTTATATTATTGATTTCTTATATCATAGATTTCTTTGAGAATCTTTATTATCTTGGTTAGGTCTTAGGTCTTTGCTATTCCTTTGATCTGTTGATTAAGGGGAATCGCCGCTTATTGGATTTGTGCTTTCTGTGTTTAAGTTTAAAAATGATTCAGGAAAGGTGGTATTCTCCACCTCTTGATTTAGATTTTTTATCACATCAGAAGAAAAAAATTCTTTATAATAATAATTCTTTATGATGTAACATAATATCTCTCATTTCCAACTCAAATAGATTTTCTATTTTTTTTTCTAAAGCAAAGTTCTTATCTTGTCTTGAAGAATACAAACTTTTTTTCAATCCGGTACCAATAGGTAGAATTCTTGCCAGAACAACATTTTCTTTCAGACCTTTCAACCAATCAATACGACCTCGCAGAGCAGCTTTTGCTAAAACTCGAGCGGTTTCTTGAAAACTTGCTTCAGATATGAAACTTTGAGTATTTAGAGAGGCTCTTGTTATTCCCAATAGGATTGCCCGATAAAAGATTGCTTCATCCAAAGCACGTCCTGCTCGTTCGGCTCGTAATAATCCAATTAATTCTCTAGGTAAAAAGACATTAGACATTCCATTTTCTGAAACCAACACTTTTGATGTTACTTGACGTACAATCATTTCGATATGTCTATTATGGATATGTACCCCCTGAGATCGATAAACCTTTTGGATCTCATTAACCAAAGAAATACGACTTTGGGCTATGGTTAGCTCAGCTCCAATGAAGAAAACCCAAGGTACTCCAAGAATTCTTGATATACGTTGGTTCCAGCCTTCAACTCTCCTTTTTAGGTTTATCAATATTAAATCAATCGAACGTACTTCGAAAAATTTTTCTACTTTTGGAAGACCTTGCGTTATATCGCTAGATCTCGATTTTTCATATAGAAATGTAACCAATACATCTCCTTTATAAAAAATTTCCCCATAATGACCATGAATAGTTGCACCTGAAGTGAGCAAATAGGGCTTAGCTGATCTTATAATTAAGGAATCAAGATTAATAATTACAATTTGACCAGATTTTTTGACATATGATTCGTCTTGAAATAGACACAAATTCTCGCAAATAAATTGTCCAAGATTTATTTTTGTCGATGTCTCTTCCCAACTATCATCTTGAAAGAAAGGGTACCAATTCCAATTGAATGGGTTCAAAAAAAAGCTTATGGGTAGATCCGGATTGTAAATTCTCCTATTCTCATCGATTAAACAATATTCAGCTACTTCAGGTTGAAGTATTCTATATGTATTATAGACTTGAATCAATACTTTGACAGTCTGTTCCAAAAGAGATGGCCTTACGATGACACATGGATCAAACTTAGAATTCTCTATATCTAGTAAAATGATGTTGAGTAGCAAGAAAATCTCTTTCAAATTGTCAAAAAAATCAAACCAATTAGCAAAATAGTTAGAAAAAAAATATTTATTTAATAAGATCTCATTATAAGTTATTAAATTACAAAATATATAAAAATTCATTATTTTAGATACACTAGTACCTAGTGGACCCAAAACAAATATATATAGGAATAGGGGATTCCTTTTTTTTTTCACAGTATTATTATTATTTTGGAATCGATGCATTTGAGAACAATTGGATGATGACAAAATAATAAAAGATTGGTAATCCTTGTTTCGATTTAACAAAGTACCCATAGTTCCTTGATGTTGATTAAATGATTGAATCTTTGTCTTGGAATAAAAAGGATTGATATTGTTACGATCTAATCTATTATCAGCAATACGATCTAAAATATTATCAGGAATGAATCCTGAACTTGCTCTTTCATATCTTTTTCCGATATATGAAGGTTTAATTAACTCAATTTTTATGAAATTGCGAATTAAAAAATTTGTCTTTATCTCAACAAATGAAGCATGAACCTCTTCTTCTATAGAACTATTTTGTTCTTGGTGCCAATTCAATACTAAACAAGTCCGAACTAATTGAATACTTTTGAGACAAATTATTCGAATTGACTTGCTATCTCCATAAAGGAAATAATTGACAACTCTAAGTTGGAGATTGTCTTTTTCTTGCAAGAGATCCTGAGGAAAAAGTGTTGCTAAATCAATCTCATCAGGTATTTCATATGTAATTACAGGTCTAACCGAAACAAAATACTTCTTCTTGATAGGTGTGATCCCTTGAACATAGATCCAATCTTTCCATTTTTGGAATTTTTTAGAATTTTTTTTTCCTGTTTCTCGTGGTATCAAAATCTCGCTGTGCCTGGATATCTTATCTGTTTCCCTCGGAAAATGAATATCTCCGGAAAAGATTTTAAGTTCAATATATTTTCTTGTTTTCTTTACTTGGACTAATCCACCTACCTGGCTTCGTTTATTTAAAGTGAGCCATGTATTTATTCCAATGATACTATTGTTCCGGACCCTTATAGAAGAGGATTTCGGTAAGATATGTACTTCTTCGGGAATGAAAAAAAACTGATCCACTTTCCTTTGGTTTTCCGGGCTCAATTCTTGTCTTTCTTGATCCTCAATTAACATTTGATATTCCGGACTCAATTCTTGTCTTTCTTGATCCTCACTTAACATTTGGTATTCCGGACTCAATTCTTGTCTTTCTTGATCCTCAATTAACATTTGGTATTCTGGACTGAATTCTTGTCTTTCTTGATCCTCAATTAACATTTGATATTCCGGACTCAATTCTTGTCTTTCTTGATCCTCACTTAACATTTGGTATTCCGGACTGAATTCTTGTCTTTCTTGATCCTCAATTAACATTTGGTATTCCGGACTCAATTCTTGTCTTTCTTGATCCTCACTTAACATTTGGTATTCCGGATTCAATTCTTGTCTTTCTTGATCCTCAATTAACATTTGATATTCCGGACTGAATTCTTGTCTTTCTTGATCCTCAATTAATATTTGGTATTCCGGACTGAATTCTTGTCTTTCTTGATCCTCAATTAACATTTGGTATTCCGGACTCAATTCTTGTCTTTCTTGATCCTCAATTAACATTTGGTATTCTGGACTGAATTCTTGTCTTTCTTGATCCTCAATTAACATTTGGTATTTCGGACTCAATTCTTGTCTTTCTTGATCCTCAATTAACATTTGGTATTCCGGACTCAATTCTTGTCTTTCTTGATCCTCAATTAACATTTGGTATTCCGGACTGAATTCTTGTCTTTCTTGATCCTCAATTAACATTTGGTATTCTGGACTGAATTCTTGTCTTTCTTGATCCTCAATTAACATTTGGTCTTCCAGAAATTCTTTTATTCCTTGATCTTTTATTAACATTTGGTATTCCGGATTCAATTTTTGTTTTTTTTGATACTCAATCAACATTTGATATTTTTGATATTCAATCAAAGTTTGGTATTCCGGGCTAAATTCTTGTATTTGTTCATCCTCAATCAACGTATAGTATTCCGGAAATTGTTTTATTCCTTGATCCTCAAGCAAATCTTCTTTTTTTATGATCGACTCTATCTCTATGATCCCGTATTGAATAATTCCTGAATTGACTCTTCTGTATCGTGTATCATCAAAAAAAGCAAGAATACTATTATTTTGAAGGAAAATACCGTTTATAGGTATTTCCATCGAAATCGCAAAAGAAGATATTAGTTCTTTTTCTTGTTCTTTATCATATTTTAATGGGATAATAAATCGATTTCTTCGCTTTTTCGCCAAGAAATAAGAATTCTCTTGCAAAATAGAAGGATATATGAAATTCGAAAAATTTTTCGATATGATTTGATCAGTCCGTGAATGTTCAACAATTTCCCCTTTATTAGAAGTATCCAACAATTTATATCTTAATTGATTATTAGTTTTTGAGAGGTCAGAAATATATCTTTCTTCAATAGAAAAAGAATCAACATTCATTTGATCTTGATCCTTGTGGACCGAAAAAGACACTCTATCGGATCTCCAAGGACTTCCTGCTAATACCCATAAATGGCTTGTTTTTGGTAATAGATGCACATTACTATATGTATCTTTATATGTATCTTTAGGTTTATGGTAGACATCAGTACTCCAGTGCAGTTCTCCTCCTGATTCCGCAAAAATATGTTTTTGTACTGTCTCTCTCAAAGGAAAAGTAGACATTCCAGTGCGAATCTCAGCAATAACTTGTTCTGATTCTACATATTGATCATTTTGAACTAAAATCAAACTTTTCGAAGGGATACTCATATTATGTATAATATCTCGACTTTCTATAGTTACATAAAAGTCTGTAGAACACAGAAAGGCAGGATGCCCATGACGGGTACGTGTAGGATGAAGCAAATCCTCGTTGAATTTTATTTTTCCCTGAAAAGGAGTTCGTACATATTGGGCAGTACCACCTGTGAATACTCCACCAGTATGAAAAGTTCTTAATGTGAGCTGAATTCCAGGTTCCCCAATCGATTGACCCGCAATAATACCTACAGCTTCTCCTAAATCAACCAAATCACCATGAGTGGGACTCCGACCATAACATAATTGACAGATCCAAGATGTACTTCTGCAAGTGAAAGGACTTCTAATATATATTGATTGTGTTTGAAAGGTTATAAATCGATTGACCAGTCCAATCCCAATATCTTGATTTCGAGTAGCAATGCATCGTAGACCAATATAGATATCATCTGCTAATACACGACCGATTAGTGTTTGGACCAAAAAGGTTTCTGTCATCCCATTTTGAGGACTGACGGAAATACCTTGAATAGTACCACAGTCTCTTTTACGTACAATAATGTGTTGAACTACTTCAACAAGTCTACGAGTAAGATATCCAGCATCTGCTGTTCGTATAGCAGTATCTACAACTCCTTTGCGAGCTCCATAACAAGAAATTATATATTCGGTCAAAGAGAGTCCCTCGTGTAAATTGCTTTGAATGGGTAAATCAATCATTTGTCCTTGAGGATCTGACATTAATCCTCTCATACCCACTAATTGGTGTATCTGAGATGCATTTCCCCTAGCTCCCGAAAAAGACATTAAATAGACTGGATTAGAAGGATCAGTCATCCGAAAGTTTGGATTCATTTCTTGTCTCAAATATTCACTTGTAGCATACCATATTTCAATAGATTGACGTAATTTTTCTACTGCGTGTACATTTCCAAAATAATGGTGTTTCTCCAAAATAGAATTCTGTTGTTCAGCATCTTGAACTAACCAAGGTTTCGATGATATTGTTAAAAGATCATCAATTCCTAATGAGATAGATGTAGTAGTGGCTTGATGGAAACCTAAAGTCTTTAGTTGATCTAGGATATGCGATGTATATGCCATTCCAAAATGAACTATTAATCTGCTAATAAGTCGTTTCATAGCAGTTCCATTTAAGACTCTATTGTAAAAGGCTTGTTCTTTCATAAAAACCTCTTCTATATTCTGCTGAGTAGGATTCGACAATAAACATGAGTGAGTGGTTCGAAGATAGAATTTCTTTTATTTTAGTCTTGATTTCTATTTATGCAGAAATTTAGAAAAAATGATATTAATGAAATTGGAAAAACCCGAATTTCGCTGCCCGGGGCATCACCTAATCTAATTTTTGAGTTTAGATAGTGTATGAATATACCGGATTCGACTAAACCCGGATTTCACTAAACCCTTGTATGGCTTCTTCTATTTCTCGATAAAAAGAAATATGACCAATAGTGGTTCGAATATATATACAACGGATTTCATCTTTTGTACTTCTTATTATTAGATAATGCTCATAAATCTCATGAGAAGTACTCAAAGATTCATATTGAACTTCAATAGGAACTTCGCTTGACCCAACAACACCTTTATCTAAATTCCATCGGAGCCACAAAGGGCTGTCTAAACTGATTCTTTTTTGCCGATAAGCTCCAAGTGCTTCATATGAGCTAGAAAAATAAGGTTCTTTTTTTTTTTTATACTTAAAGTTTTTATTGTCAATTGGTTCATTTTGATAGTTTCTCCAATTAAGTAAATTATACCTATTTGCACAAATTCCTTCACGAATTCCCATGGTTAATACATAGAGTCCGATAAGCATATCTTGAGTTGGTACACAAATAGGATCTCCAATAGCTGGAGATAAAAGATTTATATGAGAAAACATAAGTAAACGAGCTTCTGCTTGAGCCTCCAAAGATAAAGGTAAATGAACAGCCATTTGATCTCCATCAAAGTCTGCATTAAAACCCTTACAAACTAATGGGTGTAAATAAATAGCACGATCCTCTACTAAAATGGGTTGGAAAGCCAATATGCCTAATCTATGCAGAGTGGGTGCTCTATTCAATAATATAGGATGCCCCTCCATAACTTCTTTAAGTGTTTCCCATACAATAGGTTCTTTTTCCCGCTCCTGAATCAGCCTTTTAGCAGTCGCTATGTTAGTAGCGAAATGTTTCCTAATTAGATGGCGGATTAGAAATGCTTGGAAAAGCTCTATTGCCATTTCTCTAGGTAATCCACATTGATATAATGAAAGAGAAGGACCCACAACAATGACAGAACGCCCTGAATAATCAACCCGTCGACCAAGCAAAGTCTCACGAAATCTTCCTTCTTTCCCTCCAAGTATATCTGAAAAAGATTTGTAATCTTTATCTTTAGTAAAACCATCTGACCTCAGTTGTCCGCGGACCCCAATATGAAGAAGTATATCCACAGCTTCTTGTAATAATTTTGCCTGAGAATTTATAACAACAACATCTCTGTCCGAAGATATAAATGAAGATATACTTAATAAATTGCTAAGAAGAATATTCTTCTCAATAACTCTTTTATAGAGCTCATTAATATCCGAACTTATTAGCTTACCCCCTTCTATCTGAATAATGGGTCTCAATTCGGGAGGAAGAACTGGTAATAAGTACAAAACCATCCATTCAGGTTCTATATTTGTTTGAAGAAAACGTTTAGCTAATTCCATACGTCTAACCAAAAAATTCTTTCTTATTTGAATTTTTCTATCTTCCCATTTATCTCCAGTAGGTTTCAGGACTGCTAATCCTTTCCATTCTACTAATGAATTCTCGATAAGAATTCGCAAATCTAAATCAGCTAATTGCTCTCTAATAGCATCAGCTCCTGTCACAATTTCTCGATTTCGAAATTTCTCGAAGCCTCGGGTATTAAAAAAAAGCGGAATGCTGTATTTCCAGGATTGGATTTCATCTTCGAATGAACCTCGTAATCGTAAGAAAGTTGGTTTTTTAGCTGTGGGCCTAGCAAAAGAACAATCGAGATAGGTTCCTAAAGGATTCCCCCCTTTCAAATCGGACGTGAAGGTTTCCTCTCATCCGGCTCAAGTAGTTAAAAAAAAGAAAAAAAAGTTCTTTCTTTTTTTAGATAAAAAATGAAAAAGAACTACTCTTTACTCAAGTTCCCAATTAAAACTAATTTCTCATTGATTCATTCTTATTTTACTTGAATTTGATAAATGAATTGCTTAAAATGAGAATGTCAAATTATTGAGTAGTCTATTTCCCTAATGAATTCTCTTAAAGATTTCTGATTTTTGAATTCATACGGGATTTATTTGTCTATATCTCATTCCATTTAATCTTTTAGGTCCCTAGTCACCTCGACGGTTATGCCTTACTTGAAGCATATATGCGATGGATAAACTTCTGTAACCATACTATATTTGATTGCTTAAGCAAAATCTTTTTCTAAATGGAATGATAAATCTCATGAAAAAAGATTTTCACAAGGTATAACTAGGTTTATCTATTATAGAATCGACCATGGATTAATTCCCCTTTAAATTAGAAGTATAGAATATACCAAAAATTCTAAGTTTCATGTTATTTCTTCCAAAACACATGTCAGAGCTAGGGCATCCCAATAGGATCGAATGGGATGACAGTTTCTCAATTCGAACCTGTCAAATGAGAATTTTGATCAAATCACACACCGCAATATACTAGACTTTTTAATTCCTTAAGGGATTTATCTAAAAGATTTGCGATATAACTAGGACGACCTTTTAAATACCACACATGAGTCACTGCACATGCGAGTTTAATGTACCCCATTTGATATCTTCGTATCCGAGAATTACCAAATTCTACTCCGCATTGTTGACAAAATTTTGGGTTTTCTTTTTCAGCCCCAATCTCTCGATACTTTCCACACCCACAAAATCCACTTTTTATGGGTCCAAAGATTCGTTCGCAAAACAATCCATTTTTTTCTGGTTTATTGCTTTTATAATGAAAAGTCTCATTTTTTGTTACCTCTCCAACTATTTTTTCCCCATTAGGTAGAATTTTGGTCGCCCAAGCCTTTATTTGTTGAGGGGAAACTGGTCCAATTTGAAGTTTTTGATGTTTATACTGGTCAATCATAAAAATTGAAATAATTATTAATTCAGATCACACTTCCTTCCTATGAATCTGGAAGTTCTTTTCAGATACAAGGAAATAATTCAGTTCTAGAGCCAAAGATCGTAGTTCTCGAACGAGTACTCGAAAAGTTTCTGGAAAATCATCCTCAGGGTTAGGTGCTCTTCCTCCAATAAGCATAGTATTTAATATTTCTTTACGAGCTCTAATATGATCAGATTTATAAGTAAGGATTTCTTGTAAAATATGAGCAACACCAAATCCTTCGAGAGCCCAAACTTCCATTTCTCCTACCCGTTGTCCCCCTTGGTTGGCCCTTCCTCTAAGAGGTTGTTGTGTAACAAGTGTGTAAGGCCCAGTAGAACGTCCATGGATTTTATCATCTACTTGATGAATTAATTTTAGGATATAGGACTTTCCTACTAGAATAGGTTGTTCAAAAGGATTTCCTGTTCTTCCATCAAATATTCTGCTTTTTCCAGGGTATTCAGGCTCAAATACCCATGGATTTTTTGTTTGTTTACTAGCTTCATATAATTCAGAAAACACTAGTTTTCTCGAAGCCTCTTGCTCATATCTTTCATCAAAGGGTGTTATTCGATAATGTCTCTTTAGCAAATCCCCTGCTAATCCAAGTGAGCATTCAAATATCTGTCCCACATTCATTCGTGAAGGTACTCCCAAGGGATTGAAGACCATATCAACAGGTGTTCCATTTTGCAAATAGGGCATATCTTGTCTAGACAAAATTTTGGAAATAATACCTTTATTTCCATGTCTTCCAGCTACTTTATCACCTACTTTGATTTGACGTTTCTGTAAAATATATACAGAAACCATCTCTAAAAAATCACTGGAATCGTTCATCTCAATCCATTTCACATCAATAACTAGACCTTTTCCACCTATAGGTAGTCTTAGAGAAGTTTCTTTTGTACTGGATAAATCTATGCCAAGCACAGCCTCTAATAATCTGTCCTCTGGAAACGGTTCATCCTCTCTTGGCGTTAATTTACCTACAAGAATATCACCTGTTTCTACCCAAGATCCCAACATCACAATCCCATTCCTATCCAAATTGCGAAGAAAATGAGTCTCGAGATGGGGTATTCCCTTAGTGATTCTTTCAGGGCCTTGATTTGTCATATAAGTCTTAATTTCATATCTCCGAATAGAAAAAGAAGTAAAAATATCTTCATATATCAGACGTTCACTAATTAGTACTGCATCTTCAGAATTATAACCCTCCCATGGCATATAAGCTACTAATATGTTTTTTCCTAAAGCGAGTTCCCCATCAACTGTAGCGGCACCGTCCGCCAAAATTTGACCTTTTTTAACGCATTTACCTCCCTGAACCCGGGGTTTTTGATGGATCAAAGTTTTTTTGTTGGAACCTTGATACTTAACTAAAGGAATACTTTCAGTATTCCCATTCCTTGAAAAAAGGATCTTTTGACTATCAGTATAAAGGACCTTTCCCTGATGCTCAGCTATAAGTGAAAACCCCGAATCTACAACCGTTTGGCCTTCTAGGCCAGTTCCAACAATACACTTCTCCGACTGAGAAAGCGGAACTGCTTGGCGTTGCATATTAGAACTCATTAAAGCTCGATTGGCGTCATTATGCTCGATAAAAGGAATAAGAGAAGCTCCAATAGAAAAATAGTGGAAGGGAGAAATACTTCTAAGATGAATCTGTTCCCACGCAATAGTTAGGAATTCTTGACGGTATCGAGCAGGAACAACCTCTTCTTCTTGAATACCCTGGTTCAAAGCCAAAGAATTTCCTGCTGCTATCATATAATATTCATCTTTTGTTGGTGATAAATAAACCATCTGTCCTTTTTTTTTTCTTGATTTCTCAGATATTTTATAAAACGGACTTTCTATAGATTCCCAATGACCAATCCGTGCATAAATAGCTAAGGATCCAATAAGTCCAACATTAGTACCTTCAGATGTATCAATTGGACAAATACGTCCATAGTAGCTAGGATGGATATCTCGTATCTGAATACTAGCAGTCCGACTTGTCAGTCCTCTAGGACCCAAAAAACTCCATTTTCGACCATGAGCTACTTGTGCTAATGGATTAGTTTGATCTGAAAGTTGCGATAAGGGGTGAAGACCAAAAAACGATTCATAAGTAGTTTTGAATGAAGTTGAAGTTACCAAAATTTGAGGACTTCGTATCCATTTATTACGAGAAATTGCTACAGATATAGTATTCCGAACTGCCTTTTCTAAAAGAGAGAGAGCCAATCTAAATTGATCCTGTAAAAGATCTCCTACAGAACGAATACGTTTATTCTTCAAGTGATTCATATCATCAAGTGTACCCATTTCCCATTTCATTTCAATCAAATGATCGGCAGCAGCCAATATATCTTTTGGTAACAAAAATATATTGTCCTGAGATATATCGAGATTAAGTCTCCGATTCATATTTCGTCGACCAATCTTTCCTAGTTCGCATTTTTTTTTATAAAATTTTTCTAAAAAGTCCTTTTGTAAGTACTCACATAAGGACTCTGAAGATACAATATCTTTCTGTTCCTTCTCTTCTTTAGAAAAAAACTTTTTGTGAAACTCCAAAAGAGCATTTTCTTTTGAACTAATCTTTTTTAGTTCCTTCTTATCATTTGCGAAAGACAATAAAATCTCAGGGTAACGAACATTATCTAGAATTTCTTTCAGATTCAAACCCATAGCTAATAATAGAACTAGAATCGATATCTTTTGTTTCCTACTCACACGCACCCATATCCTTGCTTTTGTATCCATTTCTAACTTTATCCTTCCTCCGCAATCTGATATTATAGTGGCCGTATAGACAGAAATTCCTTCGCGGTCCAATCTTGAACGATAATAAATACCAGGGTTTTGCAATATTTGATTAATTACAGTTCTATATATTCCATTTATTATAAAAGTTCCTTGGGAAGTCATTAAAGGAATGTTTCCTATAAAAACGGTTTGTTTTTGCATTTTTATACTGGTTTTTCGAATTAATCCCGCGGGTACATATAATCTTGCAGAATATGTAAGTGATTCATAAAAAGCATCTCTTTCTTTTATCAAGGGTTCTACCAATTGATATTTTTCCACAAAAAATAGAAATTCCATATTTTGATCTATATCTTTCATTTTTTTTTCTGGAAACTTATCAAATTCTTCCCTCAAGCCTTTAGTAATAAATCTGCAAAAGCCCTCAAATTGTATCTGATTAAACCCAGGTATTGTTGACATTCCCCTATTTTCATTCCAAATCATCTTAATCTGAAGCTTATTTATTATCGAAAAAAATCCCTTTAGTTGATCATTATTTCTTGACGATCCCTATCTATAGATCAATCTAGTAATGATGGAATTTCTATTCTGTTTGATAAATCACATGAAATTTTAGTGAACTCCATATATGTCCATTACTACTTTTTTATTCTATCCAAATAAAATGAAGGATTTGATTTGGATAAAAATTGATTCATATAGTACGCAATACCTCCGAAATTTTTCGGAGAAATTTTATCACCTTTGGTCCCGAAAGGTAGATATTTGGATTTCTCGATATTTTAGTCGAGAAAATAGAACCCCGGACCCAGTAAGAAATCAATTCGCAACGATATCTCGGAGGGAGCTCATTAATTTGCGAATCCCTCTCTTCCCACTCGGATTCCGACAAAGGGAGTGAATACGATGGGGCCAACTCCTCTGATTGAGTTAGATCCCACTTGAAGTACTTCATCTCAAACCACTTATAATGGCAAGAGTACAATGGGTCCAACTCCTCTGATGGATAAGGATCATCGATTGACGATTTGAAATAGGTAACTATTTTCTTTATTTCTTCTAGTAAATTGAGAACACTTGTTGCAAAAAGAGTTTCTTTTTGCTTATGGTATTCTATGAACCGATCAATCTGGTAAATAAACGGAATAATATGATTTCTTAAAGACCAATTGGAATAATGTTCTAACTCTCGATAAAAGAAAAAGTCCTTATATATAATAGGACTCAACATCTGATTCCTCCTCAGATGATCCTTCATTTGACTCTGACAAAGAGTCCTCATCTGACTTGGAATCAAAGTCTTCTGATGATAAAGAGTCCTCCTCATCTAATTCATCATCATCAGATGATGCTTCATTCCAAGAATTTCTATCTTGATTGGAATTAATTCTTTTTTTTGTAGGAAAAATAAATGTTGATAACGGCTCAACAATATGGTAAATGACGAATTTTTTCAAAAGTTTTTCAATCTTTTCTAAACTCTTGTGGACGAATGACCAGTGGGCCATAATTTGACAAAAAATGTACCATATATTTTATGCCTCCCATAGGATTATGAAATTTTATTTTTTTTGTAAAGAGGTGGAATAGAAATAGAATGATTTTATTTTTAAAAAGGTGGAATAGAATAATGAAGAAAAGAGGTGGAATAGAAGAATGAAGAAAAACCGCTTTCATTCCAAAAAAAAAACGTGAGGATTTGCAAGAAGTATAAATTAATGGAATGGAAATGTATTGATAAAATATTCCTGAAACATGATTCTGCTACTTTCTTCCAATTATGGAATCTTTTCTATATAAAATAGAAAAAAATGATAATAATTAAATTTAAAAATGATAATAATTAAATTTAAAGTTCTACATTTCATATTATTCAGAAGAATTTCATACTAGAAACGGAAAAACCGAATCTTTTTGAAATATGAAATAGAAAAAGTGTACATGAAAAAGTGTACATGTAGTAATAGACATATTTGATCTGAACATCAAATGAAGCAACGAGCTCCGATTTACTTTAAATTAAAATAATTATGAAGTAAAAAGAAATTGTACTCTTCTCGTAGACCGATTACATTACATAACTACCTGAATTGAAGGAATTCTTCAACTAAGCTCTTTTCGTTAAATTCTTATCATTATAATTTAGCATAGAATAGTTGATAAATGAATTATCAAATCAAAAAATTATACGCAATCTTAACATAAGAATAGGGAATACTTTTTGGATCAAGTCATAAAAAAATAAAAAATGTGATCAAAAACATGATAAAAATATGATGACAAAAATGATCAAAAAAGAAAGAATAAAGTAAAGTAATATAAAAGTCTATTGACAGTAAAAAAATACATATTATAATTTGAATACTGACTGATGACGAGGTGTGGGCAGATTTGCCCCCATCGTCTAGTGGTTAGGACATCTCTCTTTCAAGGAGGTAGCGGGGATTCGATCTCCCCTGGGGGTAAGATAAAAAGTTGGTAAGGTGATAATTAATCAATAAACCTAAGATTAATTTAATTCTCCCGGGTTTATTAAGAAACATAGGATTAATTCTTCGTTAAACCTAGAATTAATCCTTCCACCCAGGGTCGATGCCCGAGCGGTTAATGGGGACGGACTGTAAATTCGTTGGCGATATGTCTACGCTGGTTCAAATCCAGCTCGGCCCAAAAAAGCTACTCTATGAATATATATGTTATATATGATTTAGTAATATATATTTGATATTTGAGATTTCCTTTTAATTAATATTTAATTAAGGACTTTAAATAAAAGGAAATGTCAAACCATCCATTAAATTAATGAAAAGAGTTCGTGTATTTATATGCATATCGTGTATTTATATGATATGCATATTCTATATGCATTCTTATCAATTTTTCTTTCTAAGAATTGAGATTCATGAAAGTTTTTGAAGTTTCAATCAGTAAATTATTACTGAAATTTCATTTAATAAAGTCTCATTAAAAAAAAAAAAGAGTTTATTGCTCTTAAAGAGCAGATAAATTATCTGTTTTTTTGAATAAAACAATTTGAATAAAACAATAAAAGATTACTAGTAATCTGTCTCACTCTGACTAGAGTCTAATTAATATTAATATGTGAATATATTTTTTTTATTAAAAATATTATTTTTAACTTTCGTATAGCATATAGCTGAATGGGATGATATTCATATTACCTTTATGAATATTTATACCATAGACCTTGCTTTGCTGGGATTGTAGTTCAATTGGTTAGAGCACCGCCCTGTCAAGGCGGAAGCTGCGGGTTCGAGTCCCGTCAGTCCCGAACTAGAATCCGAAATATTCATCCATTTTTCTTTTCTTTTTCGTGTAAAAAGGGAGGCAGAAAACAAAATCTCAATTTTAATAATCATTGAAATGATATTTTATTGGAATGAATATCTCTTTTGTTTTCGTTTTGCATTTATTACCCAGATAAATATGGATGCAGAAATCTCATTTTTTTTTGACTACTATCTATTGATTGATAAGATATATATTTCTAATATCCTGATTCTACGAATCAAAAGTTTTACTATATTCATTCAGTCTTTTATTTATACCATCAACCCTCGTCATACTTTTTTTTTTACTGTTCTTGATCAATAAAATGATACTATTTTACAAGTTTTTATTTATTTTTATAAATAAAAATAAAAAGTTTTATTTTTTTCTTTATTAATAAAGAATAAACTTTGTATAATTACCTTAACAAACAAAGTACTCTTCATATTAAATAAAGTACACCTCTTTTAGTTCCGATTTTTTTTTTATACTTAATATTTTCATTCAAGTAGCAGACTTAATTTGGAATATATGCATTCCATTCCAAATCCGAAAAAGGAGAGACTTACTAAAAAAAAGAGAAAATGAAGAAATGAACCTTTTCAGTTAATTTCTTAGAATATTCGATTTTATTATCTTCTCTTTTTACGATCATACTTCTAGTCTTAGTTTGGATATGTGTGTGACTGACCTATAGAATTTCAGTCATTTAAATAAAAATCCTTAATTGCATTAAATTTCAAAATATAAGAAAAATTAAGGATATTAAGATAAGGAAGACAGACAATAGGCAGACAATAAGCTATAAGACACAAAAAGTGGAAAAGGACTAATCCAATCCATTACCAAACTAGTATGGGTAAAAGATCTTCCTATGTTATACTATTTAATTCTCAACAATAAATCGATTTGATAGATCAGATATCCTTTACTCAAAAAAAGGATCCGATTCAATATTATCAGGATGCAAACCATCCTATTGAATTTCATTTATTTAAAGGAGTTCAATATCTCCTTTCTATGGGATTATATCCCGAGTTATTGCGAAAAAAAAAAAAAAAGAAAAATGAGATTATGGAAGTCAATATTCTCGCATTTATTGCTACTGCACTGTTCATTCTAGTTCCTACTGCTTTTTTACTTATTATCTACGTAAAAACAGTCAGCCAAAAGGATTAATTTGACTTAAACTTGAATTAGAAATTCTTATCAATAATTAAAGAAATAAAGAAATAAAAGAAAGTGATTAAAAAAAAGAGAATCCCAAGTGTTAACTAAAACAAACGATCTACTGCGGTAGAATATACTTTTTTCTATCGCAGTAGAGAGTTTTTTATAGATTATCTTGTAAAAGAGAGACAAGCTTTTATTGAATAAAGCTTTGCAAGATCCATTGATGTAAAAAGATCAAAGAAAAAATTGATTGATATAATTCGATTACTCGAATGATTTCTCAAAAAATCTTCCTAATTAAAGTCCACTCCTTCCCCATACTACAAGGGAAAGTGAAAATGTAAAGACTACCATTAAAGCAGCCCAAGCAAAACTGACTAAATCCATATAATTTGTGTCTCCTTTTTCTATGAAGTAATTATTCCATTATTGATCAATAATAATAATACAATTATTAGTGAAGAGTCAAAATACGATTCTGATTTATAAGGCTATTAATAAACCAATTAAAAAATAGAAAGTGCTTAGCTTAATTTTAGGTAGAATCTCTCGTAGAAAGCCTTAAAAATCTGACATACAAACTCTTTTTTTTTTTTAAGAAATATCTAAATGTATTATCAAGATACATAAATAATACATTATTGTATTGTATACGTTAATAATTTTCTATTTAATTTAAACTTACTGTCTCTCTTTCTATGAGAGAAAGAGGAGCTGTCACTACAAATCTTAAACCTATTCCTTTATTTTTTTGAATTCCACTGGACAAGTTTTTCTATTTTCTCGAACGAGGAATTAGAGAAATCCAGTATCAAGAAAATCTTTGTCTCTAATTATTAATTATAAAGAACAAAAATTTGTCAAATTTTATTAGTAGGATATAGAAAAAGAAATTTTAAATTTCTTGTTGAAAAGGCGACACCCAGATTTGAACTGGGGATAAAGGATTTGCAGTCCCCTGCCTTACCGCTTGGCCATGTCGCCAAATCTAATTCAAAATCGAGAAAAATGATTCAATTCTTTTTTCTTTTTTTTTTTTAATCCTATTTATTTTGCTTATCCCCTTCCAAAAAAAGGGGGGAGGATTTTTGTTTTTTATTGAATTCAATTGAAATAATTAATTCTATTTCAAAACACATACATATTCTTTAAGAACTTCTTTCCTTTATCTATTGAAGAATTCTTCAATCGATTTGAATTGATAAAAAAAGGATTTCCAGTGATAGATCCCAAAATTTAGGTCAAATTGGAACCATTAACTAGAATTTTAATTCTAGTTTTAATTCTAATTATTCTTGATTTCATTTTGGATTTTTTTTATCTTAAATTCTTAAATTTAGTATATTACTATTTTAGTATATTAGTATAAATTACTTGAAAAAGTCAAATTTTTTTCAATTAGGAATTATAATAAAATTCTCATTTATATATAAACCCCAGAATAGAAAAAATTACAAAGATTCTAATGCATTTTCTCTCTTATATATAATATCTCTAGTTAGAACGAATTTTGCTTTTATTTTGGACTGCATTGAAAATATTTAATAAAAAAAAATTATGATATAGCGTGACTTAATCTATCTTTGTTGTCAATTACAAAAAAAGATACAATATGCAGATGAATAGATATGAATAGGTAACTATACCCATATATTTTTACAAAATACTATTTGATTAGTATAATCACTTTTACTAATTATATTATAGAATTTAATACTAATTTAGTAATTATAATATTCTTAGATTATTAGTAATATTAGTAAAAAGATTTTTCTAAAATCTAGTGATAGAAAGAAAAAACAAGATTAAGTTAACACACAAAAAAGACATTTCAAATTCTCTTTTCTATCTTCTATTCTAATAAATAAAATAATCGGATATCTTTTGATTTGTACTTGATTCTTCTTTAAGTACAAAGAAAGATACTATGTTCTATGTTCTATGAAAGTAGACTTATATGAAGTATTTTATGTTATGATAGCCTCAAAAAATAAAAAAAAAATATATATATATTATATATATATACTAATATATAAACAACTTCGATCCTGCTTCAAAAATATTGATAAATGGCATCATGGCTAACATTTAAAACTATATTAAAAATATTCTATTCATAATACTGAGAAGGTATTTTCTTTTTTCAAGATCTAAAAAAAATCCGTTGGGCATCTTATGCTTATGTCATAATAGATTCGAACACTTGCCTCGAATCGACTCAATATCATTTGCTATTAGTTTTTAATAGCAAATCGATGGAAATGGGGATGTCACCGATTGGTAATTACCATTGGTAATTACCAATCTGGGTTTCAAATCTTCTGACGAATCTAAGGTTATTTGTGAAGGCAACGTAATTTGTTCCGGTTCGGTTAGGTTCAAAAATTTTCTTGTGATAATAATAGAATTTTTTCCATTGTATAGAATATATAAAAAATTCTATTCTAATTAAAATAGAAAAAGGTTCGATTCCTTATGCTCCCATATATATTTCTTTTATGAAAAAGAAATTGGTTTACATTTTTTTCATATCATTTAAATAAAAATTTCTTAAAGCAGAATTTCAATTAAAAATGAAATTCATTCTAAGAATTTATTTGAATTTGATTTCAATGAAATCAAATAGAAAATCTTAGTAAAATACCATATAATATAATCTTAGTAAAATACCATATTAAAATAGCATATTCATTCTTTTTTCCAAACTAGAAAGAAATGTTTAATTTCTCTAACATAATATGTTTATACTTAAATTTCTTTAGCTTTAGTAAGAATTTAGTCTCTTAGATTTTTTTTATTTGTTATATCATTAATTATTTCATAGCATGATGCCTCTTTTTTCAAAGAAATACTAATACTATAAAAGTATTAGTATAGTATATACTATACTATATACTATAGTATGAGCGTGGGCGGATAGCGGGAATCGAACCCGCGTCTTCTCCTTGGCAAAGAGAAATTTTACCATTCGACCATATCCGCAATTTTTTTATTCCTGATACGCACGCAATATGTCCACACATATATGACATATATAATATGTCATATATGCGTCTGGATTCTATTTGTGTAAGGCCAGGTATTACTATTTTATAGTAAAGCTTGAATACTGCAGTATAGAATTTAGATACTTTTCTAAGTGAAATAATATTTGAATTTTTTGAAATTCGGAAAATCTGAATATTGAATTATATCTAATGAATCACAAATGTTTTTAATAATTCAGATTAAATCTAAATTGATTCACAGAAGTGATGGGGAGGGAAATATCAAAAAAATTCAAGAAATTAGAGAATTAAGAATGGCTACTAAGAAGACTAATCCAATCCATAATGATGTACCGGAAAATAGAACATTTTTGTTACTTGACCAACCATCAGAAGAAGCAAATACAAGAGGTACACTAATCAGTAAGACTGATGAAGTCGCAATTAGTGCAAAAACAGCTAATTGGAAAGCAATAGTCATCTAATCCTCCAAGCTACCAACAAATGAATT